AGAAAGATTTCTGCATATACGCACAAATCGGTCGATAAGATGAGAATCAGAGAAATCGGCCCAAGTCGACTTACTGATAGGATGCCCTACTGCATTACAAAACCGCGCCTTAGTCAATGATCCAATCAAATGAATAATTGGAACGGTCGTATCGACCTTCTTCATAGAATTACCTATTAGAAATGAATTTTCTAGCATTTGACTCCGTACCAACAAAGAATTTAGTCGCACACCGGAAAGATAGCCCAGAAAGTTAATAGCGTACTTGCCTACGTATAAGTGGTTTAGCTGAACCCTTCCTGGTTGAGAAGACACGTGAAAATGCCATTGCCATAAAACGACAAGGTAATATTTCCATTTATTCATCAGAAGAGGCGTATCCTTTGAAGCCAAAATGGATTTTCCTTGATATCTAACATAATGCATGAAAGGATCCTTGAACAACCCTAAGAGGTCCTGAAAATCTTTAGCAAAGACTTCGACAAGATGTTCGACTTTTCCATAGAAATACGTTCGCTCAACGAGGACTCGAGAGGATGTTGATTGTAAATGAGACGATTGGTTACAGAGAAAAAAGAGGATGGATTCATATTCATATACATGAGAATTATATAGAAACAATAACAATCTTGGATTACTTTTTAAAAAAACAGAAATAGAGTTCTTTGGAGTAATAAGACTGTTCGAATTAAAATACTCGTGGAGAAAGAACCGTAATAAATGTAAAGAAGAGGCATCCTTTACCCATTCGCGAAGGGTTTGAACCAAGATTTCGGGACAAATGGGGTGGGGTATTCGTACATCTAACACATAATTTAAATGGGACAATTTATCCTCGAAAAAAGGAAATATTGAATGAATTGATTGGAAATTGGGCGATTTTTCAATTTCTTTCCCTTCTAAAAAAGCTACCAACCGTAGGGAAAATGGAATTTCCACCACAGCAGCAAACACCTCTGATATAATTTGAGAATACAACTTATTGTTGTGCCCAAAAATTGGATTTTGATTCGAATCATTAGCAGAAATACTCAAATTTATCCGTTGATACATTCTAGTAATTAACCGTTTCACACTTAGTGCACTAGATTTATTGTCATAAACCCCACCTTCCAATGACATGATCGAGCTATTTAAACCATGATCATGAGCAAGTACATAAATATACTCCCGAAAAAGAAGTGGGTATAGGAAGTCGTGTTGTTGAGATCTATCTAGTTCTAAATATACTTGAAATTCCTCCATTTGAAATTCGATTAAAAACAAAGGTAAGGGATTTAGTGAGCGATCAAACGATACATAGTGCGATACGGTGAAAAAAAAGTATTGTAGTAAAAAAAGTAGATACCTTAAAAATGGGTAGACTCATCACCGGATTCTCTATCCTCTCATTTTGAGTTAATTTAATTGGTTTATGTTTGTTATAGTTATCGTATAACTAAGTGGTTAGAAACCCTTTATTTTTTCACTCCAATCGCTCTTTTGATTTTGGAAAAAAAACAACTATATTTATCAATATACTGCTTCTTCTACACATTCAGCTACAATCCCTAATAGGGACTCGCTAATACTTAGGACTCATTAAATAAATCGATAATCCCCTCATGGGAAAACCTTTCCCCGCGTTAGGAACTAATATCTTTTTAACGTTTAATTAGATCGGATAATCATTCAAATTAAGAACCGAAGCTCGTTACTTTTTGTTTCCCTATAATTGGAACCCTAGGGCTCTATCCATTTATTCACTCGACCCAACTCTTAATTAAATTTATTTTGTTCCGCGCCAAGAATTCAAACTTGGTTTTATAGCGATTGAACAAGAATAAAATATTCTCAAAATTATCCATTGATACGACATGCTGTTTTTTCCATTCATTCCTTTCAGGATCAGTCGCGGTCTTACAAACTCTCCCGAAGATTTGGACGAATTCTTTGCTTCATAGAAATGTGTAAAAGATGCTAGCCGTACTTAAAAGCCGAGTACTCTACCGTTGAGTTAGCAACCCAAATAATTCGAATGGGTAGATAGAATCGGAATCAAAAGAAATAAAAAAAAAAATGAAATTTCACAACGGAATCAAAAAAAGAAATTAGCAAGAACTCGAATCAAAAAAATTTCGAATCGATTCTGACCATAAAAAAAAAGACAACCAAAACCTATGGAACGGAGATAAATGGGACCATTTCTCCATGATCAAATTATATTTGATCAATACAATATTGTCAATATGACGTTGAATATTGAATAGCAAGATTGAGAAAATACTAAAAAAATACAATAACAAAAACAAAAAGAGTTAATTGGTTATTTATTAAATTGAATTCAAATCCAAATAACAAATCAAATTAGATATTAATAAATAGATATAATAAATATGGAAATTAATAAATAATATCTAAAGAATTAGATAAATAAAAAACTTTAAGAATACTTTTTTAGAGAAAGACTTGAAAAAAACCGAAAAGAAAAAGAAATAGGTCTGAATAGAACAAAAGGGGGGATAGTAAAGAAAAAATTATACAAAACTAGATCAAGCGCATCCACACCCTCTTTTTTGTTCTATTCCTTAATAGAATTTCGTTTGATTAAGACTAAGTTCTGTAAAAACCCCCGCTTTCTGTGAAATATCATGAACGGTTCCTGTAGGTTGAGCGCCCTTGGCAAGGAAATATAGAATAGCAGGAACATTTAAATGGGTTTGATTATTTATCGGATCATAAAAACCCACTTTCCGAAGATCTCTTCCTTCTCTTCGGGATCGACCATCAATTGCAACGATTCGATAAACGGCTCATTGGGATAGATATAGATGAACAGTACCCCCACTAGAAACGTATAAGAAGTTTTCTCCTCGTACGGCTCGAGAAAAACAAAATGGTTAGAAGTGATAGTTATGTCTATGTATAGAATTAGAATGTCAAATAGATCTATAAAATAATCAAATCAATTAGAGATTTAAGTTATTCTTTTTTTGTTTCTTTGTCATTTTCAAAAGAAACAAAAAAAGCATTCGTACTCTCATAACTCAAGTTAGATAAGTTTAAAAGCCCAGCCGAAAATCCTTAGGCATTTCCTTTTTTGAGCGGTCTCAAGCCCCCTTTTTGTTTGTCTCGTTTCGAATCGAATCAATTTTTGGATTGGATTGAATTGTTGAGACAATTGAAAAATGGTATTTCCTTGTTCCAGGATCCTTTATCTTTGCTTTGAATCATTAGGTTTAGACATTACTTCGGTGATCTTTAACGTTTTTGATTTTCAAAAATGGCAGCAACACACCCCCTTTTGATTTCTTTCTATCAAAGAATCATACGAACAATCGATTCCTACAGGATACACTTTTGGTAGAAAAAGTTTTCCCAATTCCACCAAATTTTCCCCTTGCTTTTGGATTTCAAAATTGCTCGAATCAGATCCTTTCGATTTCTATATCGAAAATTGACTTACGAAGTTTTTTCCAACTTATTGATTGGTATTAACCCTAGATCCTTGCCCCTGAGAAATGAATAAATACTTTATACTCGAGCTCCATCCTGTACTAGTTCCATTACCCCCCCAAAAAACTTGAGGATTCTAATAGAACAGAAGAAAAAATGTCGAGCCAAGAGCCCATTCATATAAAATCGAAAACGGTGGATGTAAAAAACAAATCCACAGCGGATCATGTCCTTCAAGTCGCACGTTGCTTTCTACCACATCGTTTCAAACGAAGTTTTACCATAACATTTCTCTAGTTTGGAACCGGTATGTAATTGATTCCAGTATGGAATCATGAATAGTCATTGCTTCGGTCGATACACAGCCTTTTTTCCTTGTATATGAAGGGAATATTTAGGTTGTTAGTCGTTCATCCGGACTCCTGAAATGAAAGAGCAAATCAGAATTACAAAAATGGGCGATTTCTGTATCTATCAGATTAGACTGAACAATTTTCGTTGGAAGTAATTATGTATATTGTATGTTAAATATTTAATTTAACATTAACAGGAAGATAAGGGCTCACAAATCTTAAAAAGCAAAAGGACGTTATCTCTTAAATAGAAAGATAGCAATCCATGCATATAAGCTTTTCCTCAAATTATGTGTCGTTTCTTTGGCTTGGGCTACAGATTCAATAATCTTTCCCCAAATTCAAAATAAAATACAATCTAAAATTAAAATAAAGTAAATAGTATAAAATAAAGTAAATAGACTATATGAATAACCCCCGTCTCAATTGTTATTCCAGAGATTTACAATTATTCATTAAAAATGAAAAAAAAAAAAGCCCAAGAAAAAATACCGAAAAATTTGGGTTAGAATCAAAGAGCCTCCATTCCATATAGAGCGGGATTATTGGTTAATGAGATTTGGACCGACATCGATATTCAAATCGGTATCTTTCATTGCTCACTAACTCTTATCTACTCCCCCCCCGAATTCTTTCTGTGGGAATCCTAAATAAAAAAAAAAAAAAAAAAAAAAGACGTACACGTATATTTTATCAATATATATACTTAAGAGGGTTGCTCAAAAGGGAATTGAAAATTTTTATTCTGCTCGGTCTGGGACGGAAGGATTCGAACCTCCGAATACCGGGACCAAAACCCGTTGCCTTACCACTTGGCGACGCCCCATTTCAATTTCGATTTGGTACTAATACTAATAAAGAGTACCATTGGTATTGGCTGTTCGTCAATTCCAGTCCAAAGCCCCCGAATTATATTCTGATTTTGATTTTAGTGTTAGGATTTTGACACGTGTAGGTGTAAAATACAACTTAATTTATTGATCATTACATAGAATTCAATTAAGATATTGTATGAAAGTATGATTTCTTCAACTCTCACACGAGAATAGAAGGATTTTTGTTTTGGTTGGGTCGGTTCCAAGAAGTTTTTTTTGTCTACCTTACTTTCTTTTCTTCATTTTTATCTTATATCAATAAGATATTAATAACTCAATCAAAATAAAATTATCTCCAAGAACAAAATGTTTGTTATGCTTAATATCTTTAGTTTAATGTATATCTGTCTTAATTCTGCCCTTTATTCGAGTAGTTTTTTATTCGCTAAATTACCCGAGGCCTACGCTTTTTTGAATCCAATTGTAGATGTTATGCCAGTAATACCTGTTCTATTTTTTCTCTTAGCCTTTGTTTGGCAAGCTGCTGTAAGTTTTCGATGAGGTCTTTAATATTGTGCTAGAAAAATTCATGATTTATTCTAGTTCGAAAAAAAAATTCTAACAATTAATAAATAAGAGCAGATGAGTCTTACAATATGAACGAACCCCCGCCTCAATTCAAACAATGAAATTCTTGGGGAACCGCGATCCATTTTGATCCCCCATTTGCTATTTGTTGATTATGACCCTTTTTCTTTTTCACTGAAACCATCTTATATTAGAGCCAACCAAAATGTCGAATTCGAATTGTGTGAATTTAATTTCTGAAAACGATTTTCTATTTAGAGAATCAAATTCGAAAAATAACTTCATTTCTTGATGTCAAAATTGGATATGTAGTATAAAAATAGAGAATCTATTCTCTTTTTCCTTTTCCCCAAAAACCTGATTTGGAGCTTGTGTAATGCTTACTCTCAAACTCTTTGTTTACACTGTAGTGATATTCTTTGTTTCGCTCTTCATCTTCGGATTCCTGTCTAATGATCCAGGGCGTAATCCCGGACGCGAAGAATAAAAAAGGAAGGGGTTGCTTACCTTATTCGTATAAATGTTCTTAGGATTTTTTGATTCCCTGTTACTATTAAAAATAAAGTAAAAGTGTTCGCTAAAGTTCAATTTTAAAGATAAAAGTTCAATTTTAAAGATAAAAGTTCAATTTTAAAGATACCAAGCCATCGACCGAAACGGAAAGAGAGGGATTCGAACCCTCGGTACGAATAACTCGTACACCGGATTAGCAATCCGACGCTTTAATCCACTCAGCCATCTCTCCTAATTGAAAAATCAAATAAAAAAATAATAATTACTATGTTACATTACACAAAAAATAATGCTTGAAAAAGCCCGTCTTTACTTGATTTTCTATCTTTACTTTCTATATTCTCTAGAAGAGAATATAGAAAGTAAATTGATTATATAGCTCATAGAAAATATAGCTTATAGAATTTCTTTTTTTTTTTTTATTGTCTTTTGTATTCTATTATATAAATAGATATAACTTTTATCCGCAATTCCATTTCTATCATTTTTAGAAAATTAAAATAAAGAAAGCATTCGAAAGAGATAAAATAGAAAAAAAAAAAAATAAAGAAAAGAATATATCTTTAATTTCGTTCAACGAGGCCTTTTTTATTTCCACTTCCACGGCCTGGCCTGGTCAGTACCCAGCCGGGCCTTTTTTTGTTCTAATAACCCATACCGCTGAACCGTAGAAAGGGTGCGAACCATACCATAAAAAAACGATTTATTTGAATTTGATTTGAAAACCAAAAAATGAAATATTTGTTATTGTATTCAAAGGAACAATAAAAAGAAGGACTATTTCCATTCTTTTGATTGAATCAGGAATCAAAGTTTGTATTTGGTGTGTGGATAAAAGAGCTGCCTATGTTATACTATTGAATTCTCGACGATGAATCGACTTGACAGTCAAATATTGTTATTCATGATATTGATCCCATTCGCTATCATCGAAATGTAATTGATCCCATTGAATTTACAAGCAAAAGGGTTATCATCTCTATGGGATTAAATCCCGAGTTATTGCGAAGTAAAAAAAAAAAAAACCAAACGATGAGACGGATCCAAATCCAATAAAAAAAACAGCAATATATCTCGCCGTTTCTGTTAAACTGGGGCAAAATAAAATGGTAGAATTTCATGCCTACTGCTCTCCTTTTCTCTTTTTTCTTTTTCATTTCGATTTCTCATCAACCAGTACCGATTGATGAGAAAGAGACATGTGCGAATTGCTACAATTATTGGTATTGGTAGCATCATATTCAGGATTCCAAGAGCTACCGTAGGGGGTCTGCTTTTTTTTTGACTGCACCCATCTGTGTATGGACGAGTACCATATCGTTCCCGGGAGCGTATACACAACTGAATTTAAGATCGTTACTTTGATAGAATACCTTTAAGATTAAGATTCAAAGTATCCTCTTTTCTGGTTTCTAGTTTGGCTAACTTAAATTACTAGTTTGAATTTGAAAGAATTTATCTCATTCAAATTTCACGCCGAACTTTTGAGGGATACGTTCTAGTACTAATCCAAAGGAGGAGGGATGATATTCTTAATAAAATAAAGATCAAGCAAGGAGCCAACCCCTCCCGAAGAGGGAATGAATAATCTTTTTTAAGCGGATTGCCAAAGAAGAACAGACTCTAAATAAAATAGTACATTTTATGAAATATTAGATTCTTTTCTACTGGGACTCGTCTTTATCCCACTTCTTTTTCGTTTTTTTTAATGATAGAATTTTCGTGAAAAAAAAAAAAAAACAAAAAAACAAAATGAAAAGGGGTTTAGAACTTCCCTTTTGCTTTTTCTATTTCGT